TCTGTTTTCGATTATCTAATAAATCACTTAATGAAAGTAGATTCTCTTTCCATTCATTTTAAAACTTCCATGATCCCTTCCCGAACCAAACATGAATCTTTCGATTCATTTGGCTCTCACGCTCAATTACTTATGATAAATTCCCATATCTTTTTTTGAATGTAATGAGCCTATCCTCTATTCTCTCTTCATATTCCAAAATAAAAATATAAAAACCAATCACTAATCCAAAACCAAAAAAGCCGGAGGACTCTTCTGACCAAACAAAAATATGTAATTGTCAGCAAAGTTGTTTCTTTTTTTTTTCAAATCCAAAAATCCAAAAAGGTTTTCTTCCTTTATACACAATACATAGGTCGTCGATTCAGCATTGGATAAAAGGGGGGATTTAATCCCAATTTTTATAATAAGCGGTTCACAAATCATTTTATCCATATGAGTGTTCTATATCGATAAATTATTCATTTTGAAAGCATCTCTATATTACTAGTCATATAGTGGTAGAAAGAGTACCATGCTGCGTCTGGACTTCAAACGATTTAGCTTTAACCATAGTTAATGGTCCCACATTTTTGGTTGATAGAGAATCAAAGTGGATTTAACAACGAATCACGAAATGCTATGGTTCTTCCATATGATTTCTTTATTCAGAAGTCATTCGTGAGATCATGTACCTCTATTTCCTAGTTATAACATAAAAAGTACAGCTGGTTGGATCCAACCTATTCTTGAAATAAACAACTCGCACACACTCCCTTTCCAAAAAAAACCAATACCCCAAGCACTACACTTAGATTTATTAGATTTGTTGCTAAAATATCGGTATTAAACCCGAAACTCCCGGCGGACGGCCAGTGGCCCAAAGAAACGAAAGAATCAGTTACATTTTTCATATGATCTCCTCTTATAGATAGACTAAAAAAAAAGAACAGAGTTCTTTTTGTATCGCCCTGCCCCCTTTTTCTATATAAATTTTACTATTTCTAAATCGAGTCAAAAAAGATTCTAGTTAGAAATGGCGAATTACCCCCTTTATTGAAACCCTTCCTAAAAAACCTAAAAGGGGGGTTCCTTGGACTACGAACGGGAAGGATGAAAGCGAGTGGGTATGCTAATTACTCATCCGCAAATCAGCCCTTCCCGTGGGTTATTTTCTCAACGAATAAGTAATTCTAGGAATGAAATCTTGATATAATTCGAAAAAGCAAATGACAGGTTCAAGGCAATAAAATATGCAAAAATTCTATTTTTCTTATTTATAAGATTAAACAAAAGGATTCGCAAATAAAAGTGCTAATGCTACAACCAGGCCATAAATTGTTAAAGCTTCCATAAAAGCTAGACTAAGTAATAAAGTACCTCGTATTTTTCCCTCCGCCTCGGGCTGTCTCGCGATACCTTCTACGGCTTGACCCGCAGCAGTACCTTGACCAACTCCAGGTCCAATAGAAGCAAGCCCTACAGCCAATCCAGCAGCAATAACGGAAGCGGCAGAAATCAGTGGATTCATGATAAGTTCCTCATACAAAAAGAAGAAATGGTTAATGATACAGTCAGCCGATGAATTCTAACTTAATTATTCCATCGCTACAATTCATCCAGTCGAAGTCACTACAAACTTCAAATTGAAGTAATAATCTTATTCAAGGATCAAAACTACTTTACTTCAATATCTCTTTTTTAGTTCCTATCGACAAAGTATTTGCGAATCCGTACGACTTTCGTGCGTCCATTTCTTTGTTCCGAACCATTCTTTGAATTCTTCGATTTTTTTCTTGATTTCATCCGTTTATTCATTCAACTCACAGTCCCAGAGGATACGGAAGGACTTCTATTGGAATACCCATCGAAATTTCTAGTAGTAGGGCAAATTGAATATATCTCTAGTTCATATATAACTAGTCAATATCTAATATCACATATACATGTCTTTCTTCCATAACGTAAACCTACTCTTCATTCATCTTAGATTCAATCGGATTCGAGAATCATTCGTCGAAAAACAAGTTGACTTATAGCGTAGCAGTTTTTTACATATAATATACCCAGCACAACCTTCCTCTCCGATCCGAATCACCCTATTTTTTCTGAATCCCTTTTTTGTAAATTCTTCTTTCCCTTTCCCTTTCTTTATCATTATCCCGCATGGATACAATCTAAATGGACAAATTGCTTAGTCCGAATCATTGGATAGAAATATCATTATTTGATTGATCTAAGTTGACGCAATTTATTATTTATGAAAATTTTATTTTGTTCAATCGCCGAAGAAAATCAACTGAAAGGGGAATCGTTCTATAGAGCATACCCCCCTTTTTACTCACACGTCGTAAATCACAAGAATTCTTATTCCAATTATGATTCCGAATAGGAGATATTCGGATTGGCTGACCAACAATATAAAACGAATATCTATTCAGGAGAGAGTGGTATGATATAAGTGGACCAACCGGTAATTTTAGGAAAAAGATCCTTTAGATCTCCTTCCCCTTTTTATTTT